CGAAAAATAGATGGTTGAATCAAAATAATTCTTTTTAAAGTTCTATTTCCTTCAGAGGGCAATATGAATGTTCTATTATGTTCTATCAACACACTACTAAAAGGGCTATACGATATATCTGGTGTGGAAGTTGGCCAACACTTCTATTGGCAAATAGGAGGTTTTCAAGTCCATGCCCAAGTACTTATTACTTCTTGGGTTGTAATTGCTATCTTATTAGGTTCAGCCATTATAGCTGTTCGTAATCCACAAACGATTCCTACTGACATTCAGAATTTCTTCGAATATGTCCTTGAATTCATTCGAGACGTGAGCAAAACTCAGATTGGAGAAGAATATGGCCCATGGGTTTCCTTTATTGGAACTTTGTTTCTATTTATTTTTGTTTCGAATTGGTCAGGTGCTCTTTTACCTTGGAAAATCATACAGTTACCTCATGGGGAATTAGCCGCACCTACAAATGATATAAATACTACCGTTGCTTTAGCTTTACTCACGTCATTAGCATATTTCTATGCGGGTCTTACCAAAAAAGGATTAGGTTATTTCGGTAAATACATTCAACCAACTCCAATCCTTTTACCCATTAATATCTTAGAAGATTTCACAAAACCCCTATCACTTAGTTTTCGACTTTTCGGAAATATATTAGCTGATGAATTAGTAGTTGTTGTTCTTGTTTCTTTAGTACCTTTAGTGGTTCCTATACCTGTCATGTTACTTGGATTATTTACAAGCGGTATTCAAGCTCTTATTTTTGCAACTTTAGCTGCGGCTTATATAGGCGAATCTATGGAGGGTCATCATTGACTTGTTTTCGAAATAGGCTTTTTTAGCTTAAGACTTACGCAATATATGCGCGTATCACGATAATCCGCTTAGGGAACATAACATATTATATATAAATATATATAATCTATTTATATATAATAAATATATAAATAAGATATATATACTCTCTAGAGAGTAATAGTAAAAAAAGCTTAATATCTTAGAGATATTAGGGAGTTGCAACAAACAGGGAAGTCAAAAAAGGGAAAGAGATCTAAAAGATCTTTTTCCTAAAATTCAAGTTCGGTCCATTTATACCCCCTCCAATGAATATTCTCTTTATATTGTTTTGTTGATTGAATTCGAATATTCAATATTATTAGCTATTAGTAATCATAATCTGAATAATAATTTTTATGGGATTACTTATAGTATTACTACAATGTGCTATAAAAAAAAGATGTTATTGTTGTATAGAATGATGCCCATTCAAGTTGATTTCATCCAATTCAACGATTGACCAAAAGAGAATTTTAATAAATAATAAATTACATTAACTTATATCAATCAAATACTGATATTTCGATGCAATGATTCGATCTAACGAATTTGTACATGTAGATTGATTGTACCCATGTGGTCGAATAATAAAAGAAAAAATAAAGATTTACAAAAAACAAAAGTTAAATTAAAAAAAAAATATATAGATTGGTTAGGGGAGGAGAAGCCGAACTAGATGTATGTAATCTATAATCTAATTGCTATAAGACAACTCTTGTGAATGTTTCGAAGAATAATTCTAGAATCCGATTGAATGTAAGATATGAATAGTTGATTTACGTTATGGAAGAAACACATGTATATGTGATATTAGATATTAATTAGATATATCTTTAGTTCATATATAACTAATAAATATCTAATACTGTGAATTTAGATAAAGTGAATATTGAATGAATAAAGAGATTAAATCAAGGAAAAAAAACGAAAAATTCAAAGAGAATGGTTTGGAAAAAAGAAAGAAATGGAAGAACAAAAGTCATATGGATTCACAAAAATTATGTGAATTTAAACTAAAAAAAAAAGAAATATCGAAGTAGTTCTGATGATTCAATAATATTATTACTTCAATTCAGAGTTCTTAGTTCCTTCGACTGTATAGATCTTAGCGATGGAATAATTAAGTCATAATTTCTTGGTTTATTGTATCATTAACTATTTACTTATTTTGTTATGAGGAATTTATCATGAATCCACTGATTTCTGCCGCTTCCGTTATTGCTGCCGGGTTGGCTGTCGGTCTTGCTTCTATTGGACCTGGGGTTGGTCAAGGTACTGCTGCGGGCCAAGCTGTAGAAGGGATCGCGAGACAGCCCGAGGCGGAGGGAAAAATACGAGGTACTTTATTGCTTAGTCTGGCTTTTATGGAAGCTTTAACAATTTATGGACTAGTTGTAGCCTTAGCGCTTTTATTTGCGAATCCCTTTGTTTAATCCTATAACAAAACAATACGTATTTTTTCTTAGTTTATTTCTTTGGACTTACTGCTCTCGCTTTTTCGAATTATATTAAGATTTCACTCCTACAATTATTTATTTGTTGGGACAATAACCCATGGGAAGTGGGAAGGACTGATTGGAGGATGAGGAATTAGCATACCGACTCGCCTTCTTCCTTCCCCTTCTTATTCCAATGGAAAATCTTTTGTAGGAAGTGTTACAACAAACGA